ATGTAACTCACTATTCAAACAACTATTCAGAGTTCCTAGAGCTCCTTGTAAGGCTTGTTGAAAAACTCGTTGTCGGACCTGATTAATCGCTCTTTCTTGTTCAAAATGAAGGGTTTCATTTTTGTAATTTTCTAATCGTTCCAAAGTGTCACAAGTGGCATTAATCAAATTTTCTTTTTCTCGTTCTATCTCAGAGTATCCATTCATTCGATACTCATCTGCTTCTATTTCCACTTTCTGTAAGCGAGTCCTGGCTCTTTCGAGCTGCTCAATGGCCCCTCTACGTAATTCTTCCGAATTTCGAATAGTACTCAAGATCCTCTGTTTTCGATTATCTAATAAATCATTTAATGAAAGTAGATTATCTTACCATTAATTTCACAACTTCCATAATCTCTTCCCGAACCAAACATGAATCTTTCGATTCATTTGGCTCTCACGCTCAATTATTTATTTTATGTTATGGGCATTCCCATATCTTTTTTTTAATGTAATGAGCCTACCCTCTCTTTTCTGTTTATATTCAAAAACATCGAAATTGATATAAGACCAGAATATTAGAAGGACTCTTCCGACCAGACAAAAATCTATAATTGTCAGCAAAGTTCTTTCTTTATTTGTATTTGTTCTTTATTTGTATTTGTTCTTTATTTAATTTAAAATTTAAATTTACAATTTATTTCTATATTTTTTTTTATTTCCTTTTTTTCTTCAAATCCAAAAATTCCTATTTTTTTTTACGTAGGTCGTCGATTCGGCATTGGAAAAAAAGAGCAAGATGCCCATTTTTTTAATAAATGGTTCAAATCATTTTATCGATATGAGTGTTCTATATCAGATAAATTACCAACTATTCATTTTTAAACCATTTCGGTACGTTAGTACCCGTAGAAAGAGTACCATGTTTTGCCTGGACTTCAAACAGTTTAGCTTTAACCATGTTAATGGTCTCACATTATTGGTTGATAGAGAATCAAATTTACCAATAAGTCACGAAATGCTATGGTTCTTACATATGATTTCTTAATTTATTCAGAAATAATTCGTTGAGATCGTGCACTTTTTTTCCTATTTATCCTATAAAATGAATAAAATACCATAAATAAAGTGCAGTCGGATGGATCCAACCTATTCTTGAAATACACAACTCGCACACACTCCCTTTCCAAAAAAAATCAATACACCAAGCACTACACTTAGATTTATTGGATTTGTTGCTAAAATATCGGTATTAAACCCGAAACTCCCGGCGGATGGCCAGTGACCCAAGGAAAGGAAAGAATCGGTTACATTTTTCATATGCTCTCCTCTTATAGATAGGACTAACAAAGAACAGAGTTCTTTTTGTATCACTTCGTCGTCCCTTTTTTGATCGATTTCTTTTTATTATATAAATTTTATTTCCATTTTTTTTTTTAATGGGAGTAGATTAAATCTAGTAATTTAATTTGATAATTTTGAAATTTTTTACTTGAAGTTTCCAATCCAATAAAATACTTATTAGGTTAAGTCTTGGGTCTCATGTCAATTGTGAAATATCTCGTTTGTTGAAACGATTCCTAAAAAAAGTAAAAAAAAGGTTTCCATTGTACTAAACTAAGTACGCGAAGGAAGAAAACGAGCGGATCCAGTAATTACTCATCCTCAAAACAGTCCTTCCTTTCCTGGGGTATTGTCTCAACAAATAAATAATTGTAAGAGTAAAGCGTTGATATAATTAGAAGAAGCAAACAGCAATTCTGAGTTAATAAAATAAGAAAAAAGTATAGCGAGTTAAAAAAATAAGAAAAAAAGTATAGTATGTAAGGTACTTTTTTACATTTCTAGGATTAAACAAAAGGATTCGCAAACAAAAGCGCTAACGCCACGACCAGTCCATAAATTGTTAAAGCTTCCATAAAAGCTAGACTAAGCAATAAAGTACCTCGTATTTTACCCTCTGCTTCTGGTTGTCTCGCAATACCTTCTACAGCTTGGCCTGCAGCAGTACCTTGACCAACTCCAGGTCCAATAGAAGCAAGCCCTACGGCCAATCCAGCAGCAATAACGGAAGCGGCAGAAATCAGCGGATTCATGGTAAGTTCCTCGCACCAAAAAAAAAAATGGTTAATGATACAATCAACCAATGAATTTTTACTTCATTTTTTTTATCATTTTTTTTTCATTAAGATTTTATCATTAAGATCTATCTGATTAAGATCTATCGGGTCGAAATAACTAAAAACTCCGAATTGAAATGATAATATTACTGAATCGTCAGAACTATTTCGATATCTCATTTTTAGTTTCTACTCATAATGGAGTTTTTGTAAATACATATGTATACGGTTCTAGTTATTGCATTTCTTTGTTTCGAACCATTCTTTCATTCAATTCTTCTTTCCTTTCTTTTTTCTTCTAGATACTATCCTTGAGTTCATCTCTTTTTTGCATTTCATTCAATCCACAATCACAGACGAAACAGAAGGACTTATATTGGAACTATATAAATGCAGTGAACCGCAATCAAATCAATCAATAATATATATATATATATATAGGGTATATAATAATATATATATATATTAGGAATAGTCCTATATAACTAGTAAATATCTAATATCACATATACATTTGTTTCTTCCATAACGTAAACCACCCACATTTTATATTGAATCGGATTCTAGAATCATTCCTCGAAACAGACACAGGGGCTGGACTTATAGAGATTACATACATCTAGTGTGACCCCCCCAACCCATCTTTTTTTTTTTTACAATTCCGCAATATCGTCTATCTTTTTTCCTACGACTCTAGGTCGTATATTCATACGTATTTGTATTTGTATCTATTATGTTCCCCAACCAAGTGGATTATCTTGAATCATGCATGAATTGGGATAAGCTTAAAAAAGACTATTTCGAAAACTAGTCAATGATGACCCTCCATGGATTCACCTATATAAGCCGCGGCTAACGTTGCAAAAATAAGAGCTTGAATACCACTTGTAAATAATCCAAGAAGCATAACAGGTATAGGAACTACTGAAGGGACTAAAGAAACAAGAACAACAACTACTAATTCATCAGCCAATATATTCCCGAAAAGTCGAAAACTAAGAGATAAAGGTTTTGTGAAATCTTCTAGGATGTTAATTGGTAAAAGTATTGGGGTTGGTTGAATGTATTTCCCGAAATAACCCAATCCTTTTTTGGTAAGACCCGCATAAAAATATGCCGCTGACGTGGGTAAAGCTAAAGCAACAGTAGTATTTATATCATTCGTAGGCGCAGCTAACTCCCCATGAGGTAATTGTATGATTTTCCAAGGTAAAAGAGCACCTGACCAGTTAGAAACAAAAATAAATAAGAACATAGTTCCAATAAAGGGAACCCAAGGACCATATTCTTCTCCAATCTGAGTTTTGCTCAAATCTCGAATAAATTCAAGGACATATTCAAAGAAATTCTGACCGTCGGTCGGAATGGTTTGTGGATTCCGAACAGCTATGATGACTGAACCTAATAAGATAGCAATTACGACCCAAGAAGTGATAAGTACTTGGGCATGGATTTGTAAACCTCCTATTTGCCAATAGAAATGTTGGCCTACTTCTACACCCGATATATCGTATAACCCTTTGAGTGTTTTAATGGAACATGGTATAACATTCATATTGTCCTCTGACAGAAATTGAACTTCAAAAAAGGAATTATTTTGATTCAACCATCTATTTCTCAACTCACTAACTTGAATCATTAATCGTATATTTTATTTACGATACCAAGAAATTACATAACATCATAACATAATATCAATATCCCCAGTACTTTTTTTATCTCTTTTTAAAAATTCAAAAATAGTAACCGATCCAATAAATCTATGGAGTTGCCAAATAATTAACTAATCTTATTATTCTTAATGATAATCAACGATTTCTTATATAGCCAGAACGACCCTCACAAATTGCAGATACTAATTTGTTAAGAATCAATCGGATTGAAGCTATAGCGTCATCGTTTGCTGGAATCGAAATATCTGCGAGATCTGGGTCACAATTTGTATCGATTAAACAAATTGTCGGAATCCCCAAAATGACACATTCTCGAAGAGCCGTATATTCTTCTTGCTGATCAACGATGATCACAATATCAGGCAACCCCGTCATATATTTGATCCCACCGAGATATGTTTGCAAGGTAGATAATTTTCTCTTCAACATTGCTGCATCTCTTTTGGAGAGACAGTTGAGTTTCCCCATCTTTTGTTCTGCTCTTAAGTCCCTGAACTTGTGAAGTCTCGTTTCCGTAGTGGACCAATTCGTTAACATACCACCAAGCCATTTTTTATTAACATAATGACACCGAGCCCTTATTGCAGCTGATGCTACTGAATCCGCTGCTTTATTTTTTGTACCAACGATTAAGAAGTTTTTTCCCCTACTTGCTGCATCAAAAACTAAATCACAGGTTTCTGATAAAAAACGAGCAGTTCTAGTGAGATTTGTAATATGAATACCTTTACGCTTTGCAGAGATGTAAGGGGCCATTCTAGGATTCCATTTCTTAGTACCATGACCAAAATGAACTCCTGCTTCCATCATCTCTTCCAAATTGATGTTCCAATATCTTCTTGTCATTTTTCCCCAGACTTCCTTTTTTTTTTTAACAAAGAGACGAGGTACCCTGAAATAAATAATTGTTCCGATGGAACCTTCTACGGGGGATTGACCGTTGATACACGACCCAAACCATTAATTTCTTTTAATTACTTATTTTATTTATTACCAATTTAATTACTTATTTTATTTTTTACCAAATCAATAATCGGACCAGATAATTGAAAGATAGTTAAAGTGAAAGGAAAGAATCTGCTCTTAGGAATCATTAAATCGCGTAAATGATTGTTCTGATGTCTCATGGAAATTTGTCTCATGGAAATTGTTTTGGACGTAAGAACAAAATAATTCTCTATGGTGTAACAAAATATCTCTTATTTCCAACTCGAATAGATTCTTTCTTTTGATTTCCAAATGAATGTTCTTGTCTTGCCTTGAAGGGTGTACTAATTTTTGGAATCCGGTACCAACAGGTATAATCCCCCCCAGAACAACGTTCTCTTTCAGGCCTTTCAACCAATCAATACGACCTCGTAGAGCAGCTTTTGCTAAAACTCGAGCGGTTTCTTGAAAACTTGCTTCGGATATGAAACTTTGAGTATTTAGAGATGCCCTCGTTATTCCCAATAAGATTGCCCGATAACGGATCGCTTCGTCCAAAGCACGCCCTGCTCGTTCCGCTCGCAAAAAGCCGATTAATTCTCCAGGTAAAAAAACATTAGACATTCCATCTTCTGAAACCAACACTTTTGATGTTACTTGACGTACAATAATTTCTATATGTCTATTATGGATCTGTACCCCCTGGGATCGATAAACCTTTTGGATCTTATTAACCAAAGAGATACGACTTTGGGCTATGGTTAGCTCAGCTCCAATCAAGAATCCCCAGGGGATTCCAAGAATTCTTTGTATACGTTCGTTCCAACCTTCAACTCTCCTTTCTAGGTTCATCGATATTGAATTAATCGAACGCACTTCTAAGATTTGTTCCACTTTTGGAAGACCTTGCGTTATGTCACCAGATCTCGATTTTTCATATATAAATGTAACTAATGTATCTCCTTCGTAAAGGATTTCTCCATAATGGCTATGAACAGTTGCTCCTGGAGTGGCCAAATAGGGTTTAGCTGATCTTATAACTAAGGAGTCAACATGAACAATTAAAATTTGACCAGATTTTTTTACGTGTGATTCGTATTTGAATAGACATACATTTTCACAAATAAATTGTCCAAGGCTAATTATTGTAGATGTCTCTTCACAATAATCGTGATGGAGAAAGCACCAATTCAAATGGAATGGATTCAAAATTATGTTACCGCATGGATCGGGATTATAAATCCTCCTATTTTCATCTATTAAACAGTATTTAAGTACTTGGAAAGTATGTTTAAAATTGTCAAGTAGCAAATATTTCTTTAACAAGATATGATTATGAGTTATTAAATAGTAAGATGAAAAAAAATTCGCTATTTTAGGGACAATAGTCCCTAAGGGACCCAGCAAATCCCTAATTTGGATTATGGGATCTGATTCTTTTGTCACATTGTTATATTTCGAGCCATTGAATGGACCAATTTGAGAACAATTGGATGATGACAAAATTATCAAAGATTGGCATTCCTTATTTCGATTCAACAACGTACCAATACCAATAGTTCCTTGATGTTGGGTAAGTGATTGAATCTTCGCCTTGGAATAAAAAGGATTGATATTGGTGCGATCTAATCCATTATCGGAAATCAATACGTAACTTGCCCTATCATACCTTTTTCCGGTATACGAAATAGTGGACTTGACTAACTCAATTCTTATGAAATCGCGAATCAGATCATTTGTCCTTACCTCAACAAAGGAAGCATGAACCTCTTCTATAGAACCATTTTTTTCTTGGTCCCAATTCAATACTAAGCAAGTCCGAACTAATTGAATACTTGTGTGATAAATTCCTCGAATTGACTTGCCATTTCCATAAAGGATATAATTGACAACTCTAAGTTGGACATTATTCTTTTCCTGCAAGAGATCCCGAGGGAAAAGTGTTGCTAAATTTATCCCATCAGCTATTTCATATGTGACTACGGACCGAACCGAAACAAAATACTTTTTCTTGGTGGGTGTGATCCGTTGGACATAGATCCAATTTTTCAATTTTTTTGATTTCTTAGAATTTTTTTTTTCCGTCTCTGGTGGTATCAAAATGCCGCTGTGCCTGGATATCTTATCTGTTTCTCCAGGAAAATGAATATCTCCAGAAAAGATTTTCAGTTCAATACTTTTTTTTTTTCTCTCCACTCGGACTAATCCGCCTACCCGGCTTCTTGTATTTAAAGCGAGTTGTGTATCTACTCCAATGATACTATTGTTCCGGACCATTATGAACGAAGATCCGGGTAAGATATGCACTTCTTCCAGAATGAAAAAAAACCGATCTACTTTCTGGTATTTCGGACTAAATTCTTTTGCTCCTCGATACTCAATCAAATCCTCTTTTTTTATGATTGAATCTACCTCTATGGTCCCATATTTAGTAATTCCTGAACTATTTCTTCTGTATCGTGGATCATCAAAATAAGCAAGAATACTATTTCTACGTAAAATACCATTTATGGGTATTTCAATCGAAATACCAAAACAGGGCATTAGTTCTTTATCTCGTTCTTGATCATATTGTAATGGGATAATGAATCTATTTCTTCGTTTTTTCGCCAAGAAATCAGAATTTTCTTGGAGAATAGAAGGATATATGAAATTCCAATGACCATTGGATATGATTCGATCAGGTCTTGAATAGTCAAGAATTTCCCTATCTTTTTTACCAGAAGTATTCAACAATTTATGTCTTACTCGATGATTAGTCATTGAGAGGTCAAAGATATATCTTTCTTCGAAAGAAAAAGAATGAACATTCATTTGATCTTGATCTTTGTGGAGCGAAAAAGACACTATACTGGATCTGCGCGGACCTCCTGCTAATATCCATAAATGACTTGTTTTTGGTAATAGATGAACATTACCATGTATATATTCAGATGCATGGTGGACATCGGTACTCCAGTGCATTTCTCCCTCTGATTCAGAATAAATATGTTTTCGTACCTTCTCTTTAAAACGAAAAGTAGACGTTCCGGCACGAATCTCAGCAATCACTTGTTCTGATTCTACATATTGATCATTTTGAACTAAAATCAAACTTTTTGGTGGAATATTCACATTATGGATAATATCCCGAGTCTCAATAGTTACATACAAGTCTATAGAACATAGAAAAGCAGGATGCCCATGACGGGTACGTGTGGGATAAACCAAATCCTCATTGAATTTTATTTTTCCATTAGAAGGAGCTCGTACATGTTCGGCAGTATCACCTGTGAATACTCCACCGGTATGAAAAGTTCTTAATGTTAGTTGAGTCCCTGGTTCCCCAATTGATTGACCCGCAATAATACCTACGGCTTCTCCCAATTCGACCAGGTCGCCGTGAGTGGGACTCCGACCATAACATAATTGACAGATCCAAGATGCACTCTTGCAAGTAAAGGGGGTTCGAATATATATTGGTTGTGCCCGAAAGGTTATGAATCGATTGACAAGTCCAATCCCAATATCTTGATTTCGAACCGCAATGCATCGTAGACCCATATATATATTGTCCGCTAATACACGACCAATTAGTGTTTGGACAAAAATTTTTTCCGTCATCCCATTTCGAGGACTCACGGAAATACCTCGGATAGTACCACAATCCGTTCTACGTACAATAATGTGTTGAACTACTTCAACAAGTCTACGCGTGAGGTATCCGGCATCTGATGTTCGTACAGCAGTATCTACAACTCCTTTGCGGGCTCCGTAGCAGGAAATTATATATTCTGTCAAAGAAAGCCCTTCGCGTAAATTGCTTTGAATGGGTAAATCAATCATTTGTCCTTGGGGATCCGACATTAATCCTCTCATACCTACTAATTGGTGTATCTGAGATGCATTTCCTCTAGCTCCCGAAAAGGACATCAGATGGACTGGATTAGAAGGATCAGTCATCCGAAAATTAGGATTCATTTCTTGTCTCAAATATTCACTTGTAGCATACCATATCTCAATGGATTGACGTAATTTTTCTACCGCATGTACATTTCCATAATGATGGTGTTTTTCAAAAATAAAACTTTGTTGTTCAGTGTCTTGGACTAACCATCCCTTAGAAGGTATTGTTAAAAGATCATCAATTCCTAATGAAATAGATGTAGCAGTGGCTTGCTGGAAACCCAAAGTCTTTACTTGATCCAGGATGTGTGATGTATATGCCATTCCGAAATGATCTATTAATCTGCTAATAAGTCGTTTCATAGCAGTTCCATTTATCACTTTATTGTGAAAGACCAGATCAGCCCGTTCTGCCATAAGTACCTCTATATTCTGCTGAGTAGGATTCGACAATGGGCCTGAGTCAGTGATTCGAAAACTTCCTTTCCTCAATCTCAATCTTGATTCACGCAAAAATTCAGAAATTATGATACCAGTGAAACTGGAGAGACCCGAATTCCTACGGGCACGGGCATCACCTAATCTAATTTATTAGTTTAGATAGCGTATGAATAGGCCCGACAAAACCCCTGTATGGCTTCTTCTATTTCTCGATAAAAAGAAATATGACCAAGAGTGGTTCGAATGTATATACAATGGATTTCTTTTTTTACACTTCCTACTATTAGATAGTGCTCATAAATCTCATGATAAGTACCCAAAGATTCATATTGAAGTTCGATGGGAACTTCTCTTGAGCCAATGACACGTTGATCTAGTCTCCATCGGAGCCACAAAGGACTATCTAAACTGATTCGTTTCTGCCGATAAGCTCCAAGTACATCATAGGAACTACAAAAATACAGTTCTTTCTCTTTCGTATACTTATAGTCATTATTGTCAACTGTATTATTTTGATAGTTTCCGCGATTATATGTATTATGTCTATTTGCACAAATACCTCTACGATTCCTGATCGTTAATACATAGAGTCCGATAAGCATATCTTGAGTTGGTACGGAAATGGGATCCCCAATAGCTGGAGACAAGAGATTTATATGAGAAAACATAAGTAAACGAGCCTCCGCTTGAGCTTCCAAAGATAAAGGTACATGAACAGCCATTTGATCTCCATCAAAGTCTGCATTGAAACCCTTACAAACTAATGGGTGTAAACAAATAGCGCGCCCCTCCACTAAAATGGGTTGGAAGGCCTGTATGCCTAATCTATGCAAGGTAGGTGCTCTATTCAACAATACAGGATGCCCCCGCATAACTTCTTGAAGTATTTCCCATACAATCGGTTCTTTTTCCCGAATTTGACTTTTAGCAATCCCTATGTTAGAAGCAACATGTTGTCTGATTAGACCACGAATT